TCGTTTGTTCTTGTCTTCTAATTTAATATTTAATAAAGAAAAGGTTTTTTACAAATTAACGAAAGATTTCTAGGCTTCTTAGTCAAAATGAGAGATATAGAAAAATACACAATTCTATATTTTCTATATTTGAATTTATTCGATAATACATACGTAAGAAGGGAAGATGAACTTCGCCTAATTTCACAAAAGCAAGAAGTCATTCTTTTATAGAGGCTTGCTGATTCGTAATCATGAATATTTAGTAATCAGAAATATTAGTAAAAAAAAATAAAAATTATATGCAACTTGTGATTCTTTCTACAATTAGATCTTATAGATCTTAAGTCACTAAAGAAAACCCCATTCTTCTTATTTTTACTTTGATTCCGATAAACTAACTACGTGTTTACTACAAAAAACTAATTAAACTTTATACTCTTTGAATTTTGATTCAAAGGAAAGAAAGCGTGGAGTTGAAATAATTCACTCAGAACGCTTTTTAAAGGATTACGTGGTACGATTAGATCGAATAAGCCTTTCTGAAATAAATATTCGGCCGCTTGTGACCCTTCGGGTACTGTTTTATTCAATGTTTGTTCAATTACTCTTTTACCCGCAAATGCAATGTAGGCATTGGGTTCGGCAATAATGATATCCCCCAACATACCAAAACTAGCTGTCACCCCACCCGTAGTCGGAGATGTAAGAATTGGTACATAAAATAGTTTTTTATTTGATTGATAATCGTATAAAGCAGAAGATATTTTAGCCATTTGCATCAAGCTCAAACTTCCTTCTTGCATACGTGCACCCCCAGAAGCACACACTAGAATAAGAGGTAGAAATTTTTTGGTAGCATACTCTATCAAACGGGTAATTTTCTCCCCGACTACAGATCCCATACTACCCCCCATAAACTGAAAATCCATAACCCCAATTGCTACGGGAATACCGTTTAATTGGCCTATGCCTGTTTGAACAGCCTCAGTTAACCCTGTCTTTCTTTGATAAGAATCAATACGATCTTTATACGGCTCCTCCTCCGAATGAAATTCAATGGGATCCAGAGAGACCATGTCTTCATCCATAGGATCCCAAGTGCCTGGATCAATCAAAAGTTCTATTCTATCTGAACTACTCATTTTCAAATAATATCCGCATTGTTCACAAATATTCATTTTTGACTTAAAAATTTTCTTATAAGTTAATCCATAACACTTTTCGCATTGAACCCACAAATGCCTGTATTTTTGAGTTACATCGAGATTATTATAACTTTCTCTTAGAGTTAAATCACCTGCATTCCTTATACTCGAACTCTCGCTTTCACTACTATTTCTACTTTCACCATAAATGGAACGAAAAGGGTAACTGTCACTATAATTGTCACTACTACTTACAATAATCACATTAATAGTTACATTGACAGAATCAAGATAACTGTCAATGTAACTATTAATGTGATTATTCCAACTATATTGAGTATCATACATGTAACGATAATAGTAAGGATCGTCACTATTAGATCCATTATTCAGATAACCAGAATCCGGATAACTAGAAAAGGGGTTTTCGAGTTCACTCAGAAAAAAATGATCATTTTTAATCTCAAAAAGATGATTTTCAAAATATATGGAATAGCTGTATCCATTCCTATCCCTAACTAGAAAAGTATCATCAGAGATGAAATTCCAAACGTCCTTGACGTCAAATAAAGGATCAACATTACTGTAAGTAGAACTGTCACTATAACCCCAACTATGATGATCCCTATCATTTCTATTCAGGTCTTTGCTTTTACTGATATTTTTATTTTCATCAATAGGACCAAGGCTGCCCATTGATTTACTTAATTCACACCTGTGTTCTAACTCTTTATTAGACAACATCGAATTGAACTGCCATTTTTCCATAGAGTTTTCTTGCCCCCTATTTTATTTACATGAAAATACAATAAATGAATAGTCATTCGATGAAAAAGAATTTATTTGAATATCCTATTTCCTATCAGAATAAACATAGAAATCAAATCACTAGGATTATTAACTAATGAGGCGTGTAAGTATTGAAAAAAAAGGAATATTGATTCTCTCCTAATTTCGTCTCTACTAATTTACTAATAAGGACTTTGCTTTTTTTTGTAAAATCTCTAATAAAATAATAAGTAAAGTTTCGATTGCAACACAAAACGAAAAGGACAATATACAGGATGGGTAAAAAAGGGTTTTGATGCTTAGCTCGATCCAGGGAAACTAGAACATATAAAAGAATAGACCAATCCTAAGGATCCATAGGATTCATTGTGGATCCAACACAACAATAGAAACGTTTGAGTTTTTTAATCTTATCTTATTGAATTTAAAATCTTGTATATGTAAATAAGTATATATCTATCCAAAATGAATCCTCTAGCCAAAGTGGATGCAATAGAATTTTTGTATTCGGCTCAATCCTTTTAGTAAAAGATTGGGCCGAGTTTAATTCCAATTCAATTAACAGACCGAACAGTAATTACTGA